AATGAAGAAATGATAGTAGCTTGTTGTTTTATAGGCTTTATTCTATTTAGTCGGAAGAGTTTAGGTAAGACTTTCAAAGTGACTCTCGACGGGAGAATCCAGGCTATTCAGGAAGAATTGCAGCAATTCCTCAATCCTAACGAAGTAGTTCTTCTGGAATCCAATGAACAACAACGATTACTTAGGAGCAGCTTGCGAATTTGTGGCACCGTACTAGAATCATTACCAATGGCACGCTGTGCGCCTAAGTGTGAAAAGACAGTGCAAGCTTTGTTATGCCGAAACCTAAATGTTAAGTTAGCCACACTTCTAAATGCCATTTCTTCCCGCCGCATCCGTCTTCAGGACGATCTAGTCACAGGTTTTCACTTCTCAGTGAGTGAAAGATTTGTCCCCGGGTGTACGCTGAAAGCTTCTATAGTAGAACTCATTCGAGAGGGCTTGGTAGTCTTAAGAAGGGTGGGAGGTTCTCTTAAAAATAAAGAAGACGAATAGAATCTAATTCATGTTCATGCAAAGAGAAGAGCGGATCCAATACCAAGACGATTTCTTTCCCAGGAAGTGCAGCAAGTACTTGAGGAATTTTGGGATATCATGCCCCACGAGTGAGTTGCCAAGTGCCTCCCAGGAGGGCAGTCTACCACAAGATCGAGTTGGAGCCTGGAGCCAAACCCCTTAGACTGGGGCTGGGTTTAGCAGATGGCCCCCCAACTAGCATCTATTAGTTTAGTTAAGGGGATTGGTTGAGCTCAGGAAGAATTTTCAGGAACTCGTTGAGGCCTATTTATATTCCAGCCTCCAAGGCAGTTTTTCCCTATATTGCTGGGGAAAGGGTTGGGGAGCCCCTGTTTTATTCCAGAAGAAGCGGGAGCCTTGTGCATTGATTATCGGGCGCTCAAGAAGGTAACCTAACCATCAAGAACAAGTATCCACTTTGATTGCAGACTTCTTCGCCATAAAATAAGCGCGAGATACTTCTCGAAGTTGGATTTACGGCCGGGCTGCTACTACTACCAGGTGCGTATCGCGGAAGGAGACGAGCCAAAGACGACCTGTGTGACAAGCAAGCAACCTTACTAATAAAGGGGCGTTTGATTGTTTTGGACTCACCAATGCCCCTGCCACGTTCTGCACCCTCCACAATGAGCTATTCCACCCGTACTTAGATGACTGGTGGTATACTTTGATCGTGGGCTATAGCTATTCGTTAAACGACCACGTTAGCCACCTACGGACCGTTTTTAAGAAAGAATAACCTCTATGTAAAGATAAAGAAAGAGAAATGATCCTTTGGACAGACAGAGATCCTATTCCTAGGGCATTGGCTGGGCATCAGAGCCATCGAGGAGTGGCAAGCACCTACCAAGGTGAGTGAGCTAAGATCGTTTTTAGGGCTCGTGAACTGACGAAGATTCATCGTAAGTTACTCGAAGAGGGCTGCTCAACTCAAAAATCTCCTAAAGAAGAACGTACGGACCGATCATGCCACTGCACTGATTGGAAGAGTGTAAAAGAGTTTTTGAGGACCTAAAGCGGGCAGTGATTGATGACCCCGTATTGCAATTGCCAGATTACACTAAGCCATTTGAAGTACACACGGATGCGTCAGACTGGCGGTGTGCTAGTACAATAAGGTAACCCTGTAGCATATGAGAGCCGAAAGCTCAATGAGACCGAGAGGCGTGGTCCAAGAGAAGGAGATGATAGCAATAGTGCACTACTTGAGAACGTGGAGGCGGGTCACGATTCGTGGTCAAGACGGAGAATGTGGCGACGAGTGACTTCCTGACCCAGAATAAACCCACGCCAAAACAGAGACGATGACAAGTAAGACAAACTTGCCGAGTTTGATTGATATGGTGCTAGAGTATAAGCTTGGACGGACCAACCAGGTCGCTTAAGTAGGAAGACAGAGCTGGCGGCATTTAAGTGTGAGGCAGTTTCGCCCCAGCTTGTCTGGTTAACTTATCAGGTTCCCCTCTTCAATGAACAGATTCCAGATTGAACCCCGAAAGGAATTCTTTGGTCACATCGGTCGACTCGTGTTATCTTAAGAAATGCAACTGAACTTCGTTCGCTCCATCTCTCTGATGAATGAAGTAAAAAACTACTTTCTTCTTTGAGATCGAATTCAAAGATTGGAATTAAGATCTCGACTTCTCATCAGCAAGCTTCTTCACTCACATCTCAGTTGCCAGATCAGATGGAACTTAATGAAATCCACTTTCAACGGATTGAACATGATGAGCGGACTTGAAGCATTCTCTTCTTTCAAAGATTCAGTGAGTGATCTACTCCCTCTATTCTCCTTAACCAATAGCACCTTTCTAGCGGACTATGTTCCGTGGGAACTTCGACCTCACCGCATTCCTTCATGTAGGTGGGACAAGCAACAAAGACCGATCTCGCTCAATCGAAAGAGTCAAGCGCCCGGGTGTCCACAAGGAAAGGGGTCCTGTCGCTGCCCACGTACACAACCAAAAGGTTGAAGAGGCGTGGCACCGAGGTGTTAAGTCAAACAATATGGATTCGTCCAAAAGGTCAAAGCACGTCTCAAAGTGCCAAGGAGGAAGTCGCAAGGAAAGACTCATTCGAGTAGTTTGATTGGTTTGAAGATTCATGAGACTGCTTTTCACTAGAATTCCACGGCCTCGGACAAGACTAGAGCAAGTTTGGTTCTTGGCACCTCACTCAAAAGTGGGCCTTTCCCCCCGCCTTGCTTCCTCATCTGCGAGACGAGAATAAGGGTAGGTAGCCAGTTACGGCATATGCGGACAGGGAGCAAAACGGTAAGGCCCTCTCACGTAACGGAATTCCAGAACCAACGGATTCGCGTACTACTACAGGGCTAGCGATAGCAGTAGCACCCCTATAACTACAAGCCATGACTCACGTATACTAGCAAGAAGCGGTGATCACTTTAGTGGTTTTTTGGAAAGCTGTTGGATATCGTAAGCATTGAGCTAGTAGGGTCAGGCTTCAGTCTCAAAACACTTAAAACGAAAACGGGCGAGGAAGGAATGAAAAGAAGGCAAAGGCACTGACTGACTTTGTGATGATACCAATAGATGAGAAAGACTACTTAGGCGCATAGCCACTCCTCTCTGGAAGCTTAGGCCGTAGTTTTGGCAGAAAGAGGAACTGCTACGCCTCCTGCACTTGTTGCTGGCATAAGTCACCACTCGGTTGTCTCAGATCCAAGGGATTCCTCTTCTGAACAACAACGGCAGGTAAGATAGATAGTTGACCTTTTGAGGTAAGGAATTGGCCTGTTCAGGTCAAATCATCCATGAACCCTAAGTGACGACCCTAACATCGCGGGTTTGATAGCCGCATCTTCAGTCAAATAAATGTGAATTGTTCTGGTTCTAGCTCGGCTGCTTCCCTTCTATTCTTCTTCCACGAAAGCTTCCCACTGGACGATTGAGTCACCTACCCACCCTCACCCAGAAACAGTATCAGCTGCTTCTCTTGGTTCTTTCTATCAAGGGAGACCCCGGCATCTGTAATGGACACTGGGCAGTCTGATTCTACGGCTCTTAAGACAACTCGCCTCTTCTAGTTTTTTCAAGTAAGACCTTGTGGATTGTGAGAAATCCGTTTTTGTGGAAGCGGATATCTTTCTGGTTTTCCGCCCTTTCACCTTTCCAACTCCTTAAAGGCTTTGATTCTTAACCTAATTTCTTCGATTCGTCTCCCGCAGGAGAGAAGAGGAACAAGCACTCGTGAAGTGATCCTTTTCAAGAACATGCGTGGAAACAGCCCTATTTTGTTTGAGATTTTCCATTTCTGCGCGGTTAGACGCAGGGAAGGCTGACTTTCCGCGTAGGCTGGATGCTCCAACATCTTGACTTTTGTTTTGAAACTCTCTCCTTTTCCGAAAGTGGTTCACATGGATTTGACAATATGGAGGAGGAGGGTCTTTGCTTCACTTTGTCTCAATCTCCTACCTGTCGCCGGACATCCTGTCATTTTTCCAGCATCGAACATCCACTGTCAATTCTTCTGGTAGAACAAGTGTTTCCAACCATTTCATAAGGAAATTCAATGTGAATAGGCCAAGTCATCTCATAAGAGAAATCGAGTCCTCATGAATGTGATAGTTCAAGTGATTCTACTGGGAAATAGTACACAAACCCCTCTACTTATTGAATTTACCTTATTCCTACCAATCTATACCCACCTAGGAAGAATGAAAGCACCAGGTTCTATGTTGCGTGTTATTGAATAATGGCAAATAGGCCCCTAGGGCTAGAAAGAATCTCTATTTGCTGGTTCACCTCTCTGGATGATACCAGGTTCAATTGAACAAGAAAAGAAGGATGCAAAGCGGTACCTCTTCTCTTTCTTGTGTTCTGACATGATTCCACTATGCCATCCCGGCCTGTAGTTAGCCTTGTGAATATCTCTCTGTTTGAAGTCTTCCGTTAGCGGTAGTGTCTCGATGGGCGACCTCAGCCGGAACCGGGTCTACGTTGCTCAGTACGCCCCTTCCATCCCGGGAGCAGTATAGTGTATTTCATCTCCTAACCAGCCTCTTTTTTCACCTGTTATTCATATCCTTCTTCTCTTTCCGTTCCGTCAAGGTAAGGTCTCTCTCTTTGACTAATTAAAGAAATAGAAAGAGTCATTTCTCATCTTGCTGAGACTTCCAGAAAACGATACGGTACACTCCAGCCTCAGGAATAGGATTCGTAGGTGAGCCATCCCTCCTTCAGAGAGGGGAAGAATCAATCGAAATGAATTCATCCTATCGATGACCCGTAAAACGTGTTCTTCCATTAGCATAGGATCAATTGAGACGATGAAAAAAAAGCATTCTATTCTAGGTTCGAACTTACGTATGCTTCCTTCCTTCCTTGGTTCAGCCTCACTTCCTTCCCTTTCTACTCTTCCATCTGCTAGAACGGGGCTCCTTATTGATGTCTTTCTTACCGCTTTCTGGTGGACGCTTGTTTACTCATCGGGAGGGGAGGCACGCACTCTTTTGCTGAAGGGTGACGTAAGGGGCTGGTAAAAGGACAGCATCAAGCTAGACAGTATGACCGATCTCCGAGAGAAAGGCTTCGGGGTTCTCTTTCCTTGGTTTGACTAAACCGGCACTCGAACACTGGGTAAGAAGAAAGGGGGCTTTTTTCTCTGATAGGGCCAACATCTTCTTTTCTTGCATGGATAGCTTTCTTATAACATAGCTAGTTGAATGAGGATCTCCCAGGTGCCGGGAACTGAGTCAAAGAAAGGGTTGGTTAACTGCCCGAGGCATCATCAGAATGGAATCGGTTCATCAGATAACAGGACAAACAGTTGTGGATTGAAGTAGTGCCTAGCCTTTGACTCTTTCCTTTACTAATTCATTGTAGGGAACATCCTAGCTAATTGATCTTTGGGAATAGCCTAGCTAATGAGTAGTAGGGAACTTTACCTTGACGGGTCAGTCTAGCTATCGTACCTTATGACTGAACCAATTGCCTTTCCGTAGATTGATTGAGTGCGGGTGGAGCGAGATCCGGATATACGAGTAGGGTTCATAGCTCTTGGTTGGCTGGTTGACACGAAGGGATACGGTTTTTGGGATAGATCAGGTTTGACCTTCGGATTGCCAAGAGTAGTTAGCTGGCCCCGAGCTTCTGTTCCATTCCATTCCCACTTCTTGAAATCGAGTCAATAGATGGGATGTTTGTTTCCAATTACTTCATTCCAGCAAAATGTATACATACCTCGGTAACTCTAATTCCGTTTATCCCCTTAACAGTGGAGCCACTCCTAGTTTCCCGTCGGTTGAGCCACTCCCATTCCTCTCGCTTTCAGCGGATAGACCGATCAATGAGTACGTGTGACACCAACTTTCTCATCTGTACGCCTCTCCTTTCCACCCTCCAGTGGCCCTTTTCAAGCAAAAAACACGGGTTTGGGCGACCTCTTGCCTCTATTTCCAACTGGCGAAGGGCAGGTTGGGAGCTGGGAAGAATACGAAACTTGCAAGAGGTGCCATCCTGACCTGGAGTAGGTGATGGGGAAGCTGCTTGCTGACTTATACTAAACGGAGGAAAGTCTATATTCTAGTTCTATCAGCAGCTATGGGTTCGAATCTACGAGAAATTCTAGAGAATATTTGCTACCCTGAAATTTTCTTGTCTTTCCAAAAGAATGTTGTTATGCTGCCTTGAACAGTGGACTAATCCTTTGAATCCGGTACCGACTGGTATTATCCCCCCCAGAACAACGTTTTCTTTCAGGCCTTTCAACCAATCGATACGACCTCGGAGAGCAGCTTTTGCTAAAACTCGCGTGGTTTCTTGAAAACTTGCTTCGGATATAAAACTTTGAGTATTCAGAGACGCTCTCGTTATTCCCAATAAGATAGCTCGATAACAGATCACTTCTTCCAAAGCGCGCCCCATTCGTTCCGCTCGTAACAATCCAATCAGTTCGCCGGGTAAAAAAATATTAGACATTCCATCTTCGGAAACTAAAACTTTTGATGTTATTTGACGTACAATAATTTCTATATGCCTATTATGGATCTGCACCCCCTGCGATCGATAAACCTTTTGGATCTTATTAACCAAAGAGATACGACTTTGCACTATAGTTAGCTCAGCACCAATCAAGAATCCCCAGGGAATCCCAAGAATTCTTGTTATACTCGCGTTCCAACCCTCAACTCTCTTTTCTAGGTTCATCGATATTGAATCAAGCGAACGCACTTCTAACACCTGTTCTACTTTTGGAAGACCCTGCGTTATATCACCAGATCTCGATTTTTCATATATAAATGTAACTAATGTATCCCCTTCGGAAAGGATTGCTCCATAATGCCCATGAACAGTTGCTCCAGGAGTAGCCAAATAAGGCTTAGCTGATCGTATTACTACAGAGTTAACTTGAACAATTAAAACTTGACCGGATTTTAGGTATGGTCCCCTTTTGGTTATACGTACATTTTCACAAAGAAACTGCCCAAGACTAATTATCGGGGACATTTCCTCACAATAATTAGGCTGGAGAAAATACCAATTCAAATTAAATGGATTCAAAAGGATCTTACTATCTGTATCAGGATTATAAATTTCCCCGGTTTCGTCCATTAAATAATATTTAAGTACTTGAAAAGGCTGTTTTAAATTGTCAAGTTTCAAATATTTAGTTACCGAGATATGATTATGAGTTATTAAATAGTAAAATGAATAAAAATTCGCAATTTGAAGGAATGTTCCTAAGGGTCCCAACGAAGTCTTAATTGGAGTTAGCGAATCTTTTTGAATTGGAATTGATTGTTTTATCACATTGTGATATTTTACATCGTTCAATGGACCCATTCGAAAATAATTAGATGATGATAAAATTATCAAAACTTGGCATTCCTTATTTTTATTCAACAACGTACGAATAGTTCCTTGATTTTGTCTAAGCGATTGTTCAACCCCTGCCTTGCCAAACACGGAATAAAACGGATTGCTATTGGTGCGAGCTGAACCATTATCAGAAATTAATCCTGAA